ACTAATTGATTGAGCAGCAGCCCGTAAACCACCTAAAAAGGAATATTTATTGTTTGACCCATATCCTGACATAAGAAGTCCAACAGGAGCAATACTTGAAATGGCGATCCATAAAAAAACACCAATACTAAGATCCGCTAGAACAAGGTGATAGCCAAAAGGAATTACTGAATAACTTAGTAAAATTGATACGACTGCTATGGACGGTCCGATACTGAATAAACGAGCATCTCCTCTAGATGGAAGAAGATTCTCTTTGAAAAGTAGTTTTGTACCGTCTGCTAGGGCTTGAAGAATTCCCAGGGGACCGGCATATTCAGGGCCAATACGTTGTTGTATCCCTGCAGAAATTTCTCTTTCTAACCAAACAATTACTAGAACGCCGATTGTGATTCCTAATACAAGAGTCAAAATAGGGACAAATATCCATATGATCCCATAAATTTCTTTTAAGGATTCCAATCTGGAAAAAGAATGGATAGCTTCTATTTCTGTTGTATCAATTATCATTTCAACGATCAACTTCTCCCATAATGATATCTATGCTACCTAGTATTGTCATAATATCAGCCAATTTCATTCTTTTAACTAAGTGAGGAAGAATTTGCAAATTGATAAAACCCGGTGGTCGAATTTTCCATCTCCAAGGAAAAACACTCTGATCTCCTATCAGAAAAATTCCCAATTCTCCTTTTGGGGCTTCGACTCTCACATAAAGTTCTTGCTTTGACAATTCAAAAGTCGGAGAAGGTTTTTTACTAATAAATCGATATTCAAAATCATTCCATTCGGGATCTTTTACTTTATCAAAGCGTCGGATTTCTAAATTCTCATAGGGGCCCCCTGGGATTCCTTCCAGAGCCTGCTGAATAATTTTTATGGATTCTGTCATTTCACTGATTCGTACTAAATAACGAGCTAACGAATCTCCCTCTTTTTGCCATTGAACTTCCCAATCAAATTCGTCGTAACACTCATAATGATCAACTTTACGAAGATCCCATTGTATTCCAGAAGCTCGTAGCATTGGTCCCGATAAACCCCAATTTATTGCTTCTTCTCCGCCAATAATGCCTACGCCCTCAACCCGTTCTAAAAAAATAGGATTCCGTGTAATAAGCTTTTGATATTCAGCAATCCCTGTTAAAAAATAATCGCAAAAATCCAAACATTTATCTATCCAGCCATAAGGTAGATCAGCAGCTACTCCTCCTATGCGAAAATAATTATGCATCATTCGCATACCAGTGGCAGCTTCGAATAGGTCATATATCAATTCTCTTTCTCGAAAAATATAGAAGAAGGGGGTCTGTGCCCCAATATCTGCCATAAAAGGGCCTAGCCATAACAAATGGGAAGCTATACGACTTAACTCCAACATAATGACCCTAATATAGCTAGCCCTTTTAGGTACTTGAATATTTCCTAACTGTTCGGGTCCATTTACGGTTATTGCTTCTGTAAACATAGTAGCTAAATAATCCCAACGGGTTACATAAGGCAAATATTGTACAATTGTTCGGTTTTCCGCAATTTTCTCCATCCCTCTGTGTAAATAACCCAATATTGGTTCACAGTCAATAACATCTTCACCATCTAGAGTAACAATGAGTCGAAGAACACCATGCATTGATGGGTGATGAGGGCCCATATTTACTATCATGAGGTCTTTTCTTGTAACTGGTGCAGTCATAAGTTTTTTATCGATTCATTCTTCCATGAATTGCTGAAAGTGAAAAGAAGTTCATCCAAATTTCAATGAATAAGTTAAAATGACATGACTCCTCAAATTAACGAGTTTTTGTCTCTCGAATATCCAACTGACCGATTAATTCTTTATAACGTACTCTATTTTTTTTTGACAAATAAGCTAACAGTCGTTGACGTTTTCCCAAAATTTTTCGCAAACCTCTCTGAGATAAATAGTCTTTTTTGTGCAATTCTAAATGTGAAGTAAGTCTTCGTATCTTATTGGTAAAACTGAATACTTGAAATTCAACAGATCCTCTGTTTTCTTCTTGAGAAATAACTGAAATAAATGAATTTTTTACCATAAATTGATCCTCTCCTTTTTAGAGATATGGATTTTACCGATCAGTAATAATAATGCTAGTAATTTAAATGTGGTATATACAATAATCTTAATTTCTTTATGAATTCCTAATTTTATCAATTCAAATTAATCAATCCAATTTGAAATTAGATTCAGATAGTGATACAAAAGGATGGTACATACATTTTTGAATTCACAAAAGCGAATAATTTAAATTTAAAATGAAAATGAAGAAGATTCTGTCTGTTAATTCATTTCTAGATCTAATTGATACATTATTGATTTAGTATCGTATATTAGAATGGAATGTAAGACAAGGCATATGTGCATCTGTTTGTTTTCATATACCCTTTCTTTATGGTAGAGGATAAATGTACTATTAACGAATTTTCAATCGTGGATACATATATATCCTTAACATACTAAAACAACTACCATTATTGGTATCAAACCAATAACGATTCATACAAGCTAAATCTTCTAATCGATAATTAGGCCAAAGAAAAAACTTGAATTTAATTAATTCATTTTTATCTCTATCGGTATGTTTACTTTCATCCAAAAATTGATTGCAGTTTTTTACCCCGCCCCTCTTGTAAAATACTAGATTTCTATCCACACAGTTCCGTTTTTTTGAATTGAAACAAATTAGAATTCTCAACTCTCTACGACGTCTAGATGAGAAAATATTTTCAGGAATAACCAAATTGAAATGATTTTTGTATCTATTTCCATTTATTTTTTGATATCCTGAAATGGATTCATCAAAATGAGTTTTATCAACATATCTTTGTTCGCGGTATCTTTGATTAGTTTTTTTGTGCTTACTTTTGTGAACCAAGGAAATACCTATGGTTTGATACATAATAAATTGTCCATCATTTTTTACAGACAGACGAAGGGGTTCGATAATCAATACGCCCTTTTTCATCAATTCTGTAAGAGTTAAATTCTTTTCAATCAGCATTATATCCAAACTTATTTCTCTCCGTTGAATCGAGGATATAGTAATTTTTCTTGGATTTTTCAGTCTAAGCAGGAGACAATATACTTTGATATTATTGATCATTCTTTGATTCAAAGAATCGTCCCATCTCAATTGAAAAAGCAAATAGCGTTTCAGGAAGATATCTAGTTCTGCTTCTGTGTTACTTTTGTATGGTTTGTTCTTTTTACCTTTTTTCATTTCTGATCCCGCATAATCTTCTTCAATATCTTTTTGTTGGTTTGCTAGAACCGATCTAAGATTGCTTTGGTTTTGTACGTCTGATCCAAGATCCCCTCGGTCTACGGGTTCTTCTTGAGTTCTATGCTTTATTTTTTTATTCGATGATATAAAAAAATCCACCTTTTGCTTTCCATTAATGTTTTTATTTGCGCCAACTTTTTCTTTTCTATTCCAATTTAAAAGAAGTAATTTGCTTGGTATAATCCACGGTTTGCTTTTATATGCATTATAAAGTCGCACAAATTCTGGGAAGAACCAAAGTTCTAGATTCGATATCGGACAATTTAGTATTTCTTCATTCATTCCCATCCAATCAAAAAATACTTTTTGAAGGTTTGTTGTATTGATTTTTAGATCTTGATTAATCGGAAGATAAAAAAGATCTTTTTTATCTATTTTATCAATTATTTGATAATTTTGATAATTATGAGTACTTTGATTACTCTTGATATCGCTCTTGGTCCAGGCCTCAATATCGACTTTTTGTCTAAGATCAAAATTGATGATTTTCCAATCCAAATATTTTCTATCGGAATTTTTTTCGATATATAAAAAATCGCCCCAATTTTTGATACCGGGACTCTCGAGGATATCAAAAAAGTTCTCTTTCTGTGTGTTGTTGGAATTATAAGAAAGCTCTTGGTTCTTATTTATTTCAAATCGCGATCCATAAATAGAAGAGTGTCTCTTGTTTTTATTTTCATAATTAAGAGATTTATATGATAAAAGATCATATTTATAGTATTTTGGAAAATTCTCTTTTTGATTCAATAATGAATATACTTCAGTATCATTTTGTTTTTTGTAATGAATTAATTGGTTTTTTTCATATAAATCCCGTTTGTTTAAATTTGGATTTTGAGTCATACGACATTGATTAATTCTATTTCGCCATTTTTTTGGTATTAATTTTGACCATCTAATCTGAGATAAATCGTATTGATAATGCCCTCTTAACCAGTGTTTCCACTGATTCATTCTATAATTCTTAAGTTTCTTATGCCTTAATTCAGGCTGAAATATTCCTAGTGTTCCAAAAGAATCCTTTATTTCAGTCTTAAGAAAAAATGATGTTCCCTGATATTGAAAAACAGATCTTAATTTATACAAATTTCTAACTTGAGTTTGGGATAACTTGTAAAATACATATGCTTGTGACAAGTAAGATAAATCACTAAAAATATTTGAATTTTTCTTATTAATATTATCAAGTGACTTTTTTATAGTTGAAATAAAGCGAATTGTATTTTGATTTTGTTTATTTATTTTTTCTTGATTTGGTTCATTATTGTAAATGTATTTATCAATAATTTTTTTTGTTGATTCAAGAAAAAGTTGTGTATTGATTCTGGGAATATTAATGATAGATAAAAAAATATCTATGTATATTCTTTCAATGAAAAATTTTAGAAAATAATGCAATTTATAGGTTAATCGAGCATTTCTTCTTTTTAATATTTGCCAAATATTTTTTGGCAACTCTAATCTTTTAGCATTATAACTTTTTTTGTTAAGACTAATGTTTATTGCTGGAGTTACTTTTTTTTTCTCTTTTCTAATTCTTTCGATTTGATTTCTGATTCTACTGATTCTATCAGTCAGATCTTTCATTTTTTTTTCTGTCAGTGAAGAATTTGTCCAATCTGGAGATTGAATTTGACTGAATGATTCATGAATTATCTGATTGCTGATTATAGAATCTTTTTCTTTTTGAGTTTC